TCAGGTCCATTGTTGAATCTTACTCAGCGGAATATGGGGGTACTTATGGCAGAACGGGTCGATCTGGTCTTTCACAATAAAGTGATAGATGGAACTGCTATGAAACGACTTATTAGCAGATTAATAGATCATTTCGGAATGGCATATACATCACATATCCTGGATCAAATGAAGACTTTGGGTTTCCAGCAAGCCACTGCTACATCTATTTCATTAGGAATAGATGATCTTTTAACAATACCATCTAAGGGATGGTTAGTCCGAGACGCTGAACAACAAAGTTTTATTTTGGAGAAACATCATCATTATGGGAATGTTCATGCAGTAGAAAAATTACGTCAATCTATTGAGATTTGGTATGCTACAAGCGAATATTTGAGACAAGAAATGAATCCTAATTTTCGGATGACTGATTCTTCTAATCCAGTCCATCTAATGTCCTTTTCGGGAGCTAGAGGAAATGCATCTCAAGTACACCAATTAGTAGGTATGAGAGGATTAATGTCAGATCCCCAAGGACAAATGATTGATTTACCTATTCAAAGCAATTTGCGTGAAGGACTCTCTTTGACAGAATATATAATTTCCTGCTACGGAGCCCGCAAGGGAGTCGTGGATACTGCTGTACGTACATCAGATGCTGGATATCTCACGCGTAGACTTGTTGAAGTGGTTCAACACATTATTGTACGTAGAATAGATTGTGGTACTATCCAAGGTATTTCCGTGAGTCCTCGAAATGAGATGACAGAAAGAGTTTTTGTCCAAACACTAATTGGTCGTGTATTAGCAGACGATATATATATAGGTCTACGATGCATTGCCGCTAGGAATCAAGATATTGGAATTGGGCTTATCAATCGATTCATAACCTTTCGAGCACGATCAATATATATTCGAACCCCCTTTACTTGCAGAAGCACATCTTGGATCTGCCAATTATGTTATGGTCGGAGTACTACTCATGGTGACCTAGCCGAATTGGGAGAAGCTGTAGGTATTATTGCGGGTCAATCAATTGGGGAACCGGGGACTCAACTAACATTAAGAACTTTTCATACCGGTGGAGTATTCACAGGTGGTACTGCCGAACATGTACGAGCTCCTTCTAATGGAAAAATCAAATTTAATGAGGATTTTGTTCATCCCACACGTACCCGTCATGGGCATCCTGCTTTTTTATGTTCTATAGATCTATATGTAATTATTGAGAGTCGGGGTGTTATCCATAATGTAAATATTCCGCCAAAGAGTTTGATTTTAGTTCAAAATAATCAATATGTAGAATCAGAACAAGTGATCGCTGAGATTCGTGCGGGAACGTCCACTTTTCATTTTAAAGAGAGGGTCCGAAAACATATTTACTCTGAATCAGAGGGAGAAATGCACTGGAGTACCGATGTCTACCATGCACCCGAATATACATATGGTAATGTTCATCTATTACCAAAAACAAGTCATTTATGGATATTAGCAGGAGGCCCACGCAAATCCAGTATAGTATCTTTTTCGATCCACAAGGATCAAGATCAAATGAATGCTCATTCTTTTTCTGCCGAAGACAAATATATCTCTGATCTCTCAATGACTAATGATCGAGTAAGACATAAATTGTTGGATACTTATAGTAAAAAAGATATGGAAATCATTGATTATTCAATATCTGATCGAATTATATCCAATGGTAAGTGGAATTTCATATATCCGTCTATTCTTCAAGAGAATTTATATTTATTAGCAAAAAGACGAAGAAATAGATTCATCATACCATTAAAATATGATCAAGAACGTCAAAAAGAACTAATATCCTGTTTTGGTATTTCGATCGAAATACCCATAAATGGTATTTTACGTAGAAATAGTATTTTTGCTTATTTTGATGATCCACGATATAGAAGAAGCAGTTCAGGAATTACTAAATATGGGGCCGTGGAGGTAGATTCAATCGTCAAAAAAGAGGATTTGATTGAGTATCGAGGAACAAAAGAATTGAGTCTTAAATACCAAATGAAAGTAGATCGGTTTTTTTTCATTCCCGAAGAAATGCATATTTTATCTGGATCCTCGTCCATTATGGTCCGGAACAATAGTATCATTAGAGTAGATACACAACTTGCTTTAAATAAAAGAAGTCGAGTAGGCGGATTAGTTCGAGTGGAGAGAAAAAAAAAAAGTATTGAACTGAGAATCTTTTATGGAGATATTCATTTTCCTGGAGAGACAGATAAGATATCCAGGCACTGCGGCATTTTGATACCGCCCGTAACGGGAAAAAAAAAAAATTCTAAGGAATCAAAAAAATTGAAAGATTGGATCTATGTCCAGCGGATCACACCTACCAAGAAAAAATATTTTGTTTCGGTTCGGCCCGTAGTCACATATGAAATAGCCGACGGGATAAATTTAGCAACACTTTTTCCTCAGGATCTCTTGCAGGAAAAGGATGATGTCCAACTTCAAGTTGTCAATTATATTCTTTCGGAATATGGCAAGTCAATTCAAGAAATTTATAACACAAGTATTCAATTAGTTCGGACTTGCTTAGTATTAAATTGGGACCAAAAACAAAACGGTTCCAAAGAAGAGGTTTATGCGTCGTTTGTTGAGGTAAGGGCAAATGATCTAATTCGCAATTTCATAAGAATTGAGTTAGTCAAAGTCAAGTCCACTCTTTCATATAGTGGAAAAAGATATAGATATAATATAACAGATTCGAGATTGATTCCCAATAAGAGATTAGATCGCGCCAATATAAATCCCTTTCATTCCAAGGCGAAGTTTCAATTAGTTACCCAACAGCAAGGAATTATTGGTACGTTCTTGAATCGAAATAAGGAATGCCAATCTTTGATAATTTTGTCATCATCCAACTGTTTTCAAATTAGTCCATTCACCGGTTCGAAATATAACAATAACAATGCGATAAAAGAATTGGATCCCCTAATCTCAATTAGGTATTTGTTAGGTCCCTTAGGTACTATAGTACCTAAAATAGCGAATTTTTATTCATCTTACCATTTATTAACTCATAATCATATATCGTTAAAGAAATATTTGCTACTTGACAATTTTAAACAGACTTTTCAAGTACTTAAATATTGTTTAATGGATGAAAATAGGAGAATTTATAATCTCGATCCATGCAGTAATATAATTTTTAATCCATTCCATTTAAATTGGTGTTTTCTCCATCATGATTCTGGTGAAGAGACCTCCATAATAAATTGCCTTGGACAATTTATTTGTGAAAATACATGTCTATTCAAATACGGACCACACATAAAAAAATCTGGTCAAATTTTAATTGTTCATGTTGATGCCTTAGTTATAAGATCGGCTAAGCCCTATTTGGCTACCCCAGGAACAACAGTTCATGGTCATTATGGAGAAATCCTTTATGAAGGAAAGACACTAGTTACATTTATATACGAAAAATCAAGATCTGGTGACATAACGCAGGGTCTTCCAAAAGTGGAACAGGTCTTAGAAGTGCGTTCAATTGATTCAATATCGATGAACCTCGAAAAGAGAGTTGAAAGTTGGAACGAACGTATACCAAGAATTCTTGGAATCCCCTGGGGATTCTTGGTTGGAGCTGAGCTAACCATAGCCCAGAGTCGTATCTCTTTGGTTAATAAAATTCAAAAGGTTTATCGATCTCAGGGGGTACAGATACATAACAGGCATATAGAGATCATTGTACGTCAAATAACATCAAAAGTGTTGGTTTCAGAAGATGGAATGTCTAATGTTTTTTCACCCGGAGAATTAATAGGAATGTTGCGAGCGGAACGAGCGGGACGTGCTTTAGACGAAGCGATCAATTATCGGGCAATTTTATTGGGAATAACGAGGGCATCCCTTAATACTCAAAGTTTCATATCCGAAGCGAGTTTTCAAGAAACCGCTCGAGTTTTAGCAAAAGCCGCTTTACGAGGTCGTATTGATTGGTTGAAAGGACTGAAAGAGAACGTTGTTTTGGGGGGGCTTATTCCTGTTGGTACTGGATTCAAAAAATTAGTGCACCATTCAAGGGAAGACAAAAATATTTATTTGGAAATAAAAAGGAAAAATTTATTCAAGTTGGAAATGAGAGATATTTTGTTATACCATAGAGAATTTTTTTGTTCTTGTGCTCCAAACAATTTTCATGGGACATCACAACAACCATTTACGCAATTTAATGATTTTTAAGAAGAGATTCATTCTTTTTACTTTAACTTTCTGGTTGGGTTGGTACGATTATGAATATTAATTTAGTCAAAAAAAAAATAATAATAAGTAATTAAAATAAATTAATGGTTTGGGCCGTATATCAAAGGTCAATCTACGGTAGAAAGAAGGTTCCGTCGGAACAATTATTTATTTCAGAGTACCTTGTCTCTTTGTTAAAAAAAAAAAAGAGGAAGTGTGGGGAAATGCGGAAAAAATGACAAAAAGATATTGGAACATCAATTTAGGCGAAATGATGAAAGCGGGAGTGCATTTTGGTCATGGTACTAGAAAATGGAATCCTAGAATGGCTCCTTACATCTCTGCAAAACGTAAAGGTATTCATATTATAAATCTTACGAGAACTGCTCGTTTTTTATCAGAAGCCTGCGATTTAGTTTTTAATGCAGCAAGTAGTGGAAAAACCTTTTTAATCGTTGGTACCAAAAATAAAGTAGCGGATTTAGTAGCATCAGCTGCAATAGGGGCTCGGTGTCATTATGTTAATAAAAAGTGGCTTGGTGGTATGTTAACGAACTGGTCCACTACGGAAACGAGACTTCATAAGTTCAGGGACTTAATAGTAGAACAAAAAATGGGGAAACTCAACCGTCTTTCCAAAAGAGATGCAGCAATGTTGAAGAGAAAATTATCTACCTTGCAAACATATCTGGGTGGAATCAAATATATGACGGGGTTACCCGATATTGTAATCATCGTTGATCAGCAAGAAGAATATACGGCTCTTCGAGAATGTGTCATTTTAGGGATTCCTACTATTTGTTTAATTGATACAAATTGTGACCCGGATCTCGCAGATATTTCAATTCCAGCCAACGATGATGCTATAGCTTCAATTCGATTCATTCTTAATAAATTAGTATTCGCAATTTGCGAGGGTCATTCTAGCTATATAAGAAATCGTTGATTATGATTAAGAATAATCAAATTAATTCATTGTTTGGGAACTCAATAGATTTATTGGATCGGTTACTATATTCTTGAACTTCAAAAAGAGATTAAAGAAAAAGAGATAAAGATAAAAAATAGGGATATTTAGATTATGTTATATGATTTTTAGTATCCTAAATTCAATTTGTATTAATGATTAATGTTGGTGAGTTGAGAAAGAAATGAAATGGTTCAATCAAAATCAATTTTTAAGTTCGATTTATATCAGAGGAAAATATGAATGCTATACCATGTTCCATTAAAACACTCAATGGGTTATACGATATATCGGGTGTAGAAGTAGGCCAACATTTATATTGGCAAATAGGAGGTTTACAAATCCATGCCCAAGTACTTATCACTTCTTGGGTCGTAATTGCTATCTTATTAGGTTCAGTCATCATAGCAGTTCGGAATCCACAAACAATTCCGACCGACGGTCAGAATTTCTTCGAATATGTCCTTGAATTTATTCGAGACTTGAGTAAAACTCAGATTGGAGAAGAATATGGCCCCTGGGTTCCCTTTATTGGAACTATGTTCCTATTTATTTTTGTTTCTAACTGGTCAGGTGCTCTTTTACCTTGGAAACTTATACAGTTACCTCATGGGGAGTTAGCTGCGCCCACGAATGATATAAATACTACTGTTGCTTTAGCTTTACCCACGTCAGTGGCATATTTTTATGCGGGTCTTACCAAAAAAGGATTGGGGTATTTTGGGAAATACATCCAACCAACTCCAATACTTTTACCAATTAACATCCTAGAAGATTTTACAAAACCTTTATCTCTTAGTTTTCGACTTTTCGGGAATATATTGGCTGATGAATTAGTAGTTGTTGTTCTTGTTTCTTTAGTACCTTCAGTAGTTCCTATCCCCGTTATGTTTCTTGGTTTATTTACAAGCGGTATTCAAGCTCTTATTTTTGCAACTTTAGCCGCGGCTTATATAGGTGAATCCATGGAGGGTCATCATTGATTAGCTTTTTTAATAGTCTTTTTTCATTTAATCGAATTCATGCATGGTTCCAAATACCAAATACATATGTATAAACAACCCAATCTCGTAGGAGGGAAGATAGACAATATTACGGAATTAGAAAAATGGGTTAGGGGGTTTAGTCAAACTATATATATGTAGTGTCTAGCCCTTACATATATTTCGAAAAATTATTCTAAAATCCAATTCAATAAAAAAAAAAAAAAATGCAAACGGTTTACATTATGGAAGAAACAAATGTATATGTGATATTAGATATTTACTAGTTACTAGTTATATAGGGATTATCCCTATGGACCAGATAAAAGGACTATATAAATTATAGAATTTTATTTATAAATTTTTATATTTTATTTATTCCTATTTCTTTCCAAATATATTATTAATATCTATTTATATATTTATAGTATTACTATACTATAATACTATAGTATTTATTATTACTATAACTATATTGATATTGTATCATTAACCATTTTTTTTTTGTACGAGGAACTTACTATGAATCCACTGATTTCTGCCGCTTCCGTTATTGCCGCTGGATTGGCCGTAGGGCTTGCTTCCATTGGGCCTGGAGTAGGCCAAGGTACTGCTGCGGGCCAAGCTGTCGAGGGTATTGCGAGACAACCAGAAGCGGAAGGTAAAATAAGAGGTACTTTATTGCTTAGTCTAGCTTTTATGGAAGCTTTAACAATTTACGGACTAGTCGTGGCATTAGCACTTTTATTTGCGAATCCTTTTGTTTAATTTAATCCTAAAATTAGAAATGTGAAAACGTACGTTATACGCTTCTTTCTTAGTTTGGTTTATTAACTCGGACTTGCCGTTTGCTTCTTCTAATTATATCAACACTTTTATAATTATTTATGAGACAATACCCCGGAAAGGGCATATTTTAGATTTGAGGATGAAGAATTCACGGATCTGTTCGCTTTCTTCCTTCCCATTTCCACCCTTAGTACAACGGAAACCTTTTTATTTTTACTAGGAAACGTTTAAAGAAACGAAATATTTCGCAATTGGTGTTGGTATGAGGCCTAATCTTATTATGGAGAACTTAAAAGAATAAGAAATTTTCATATTTTAAATAAATTATAAATTACTAGATTATTTAATCTATTCCCATAAAAAAATAAATTAATAAAAAGAAATCGATCAGGGCGAGGCGAGTGAGGTGATACAAAAAGAACTATGTTCTTTGTTAGTCTTATCTATAAGAAAGAGGAGAGTATATGAAAAATATAACCGATTTTTTCGTTTCCTTGGGCTATTGGCCATCCGCCGAAAGTTTCGGGTTTAATACCGATATTTTAGCAACAAATCTAATAAATCTAA